GTAACGATCAAGGCTGGTAAGCCCATCGGTCCACACGGTTGTCCATGTACCAGTAGAGGATTCAGCAGCTACCGCGGCCCCCGCTTCCTCAGGTGGAACTCCAGGTTGAGGAGTTACTCGGAATGCTGCCAAGATATCAGTATCTTTGGTTTCATAATCAGGAGTATAATAAGTTAATTTATAATCTTTAACACCTGCTTTAAATCCCACACTTGCTTTAGTCTCTGTTTGTGGTGACATAAGTCCCTCTCTACAACTCATGAATTAAAAATTCTCGCAACAACAAAACACGGTCTACTCGGCAGGAATTAGGAGTTAATGAGCCCTTTCGCAGGAATCTTTCACAAAACTCTCAACTAACTATTATCCACTAATCAAAAATGTTCCCTATTCGATTAGACCGTGGTTTTTGATTTGATTCACCAAATACATCATTATCATTATTGTATACTCTTTCCTATGTATGTCGCAACCCAATCCTTGTTTTTAAGGAATAGGTTCTGTATAATTTGATATGCTAAAAAGGGGCCCATGAGATAGAAAGACTGAATGGGAAAGAAAGTTAAGGTTCCAATTCCATAGAGAATATGGATGGTATTTTCTATAATGATAGACAGATGAAAGACTTTCTAAAGATTTTTCTGTATCCGTTTGATCTTTTGAAAAGGGGTTGATTGAACTTGAAAATTCATTCATTCAATTGAAATTGAATCAATAAGAATAAGGAATTGCTTGGATTCGGTTGGATGTTACCGGGGGAGTCGAGCACTAGCTCCCATTCCATTTATTATTGAATTAACCGAATCAACTTGCTATCAAACAAAAACTTCTTTTGGATTCGCTAATTTGACTTTTCGCAAAAAATTGCGGCATATTTCACTTTGTTTTTTTATTATTAGATTCTTATGAGACTCAACCCTACTGCTTCTAGTCCTGGGGATTCCACGCTTCAAAAAAAAAAGCTGGGGCGTATCGTCCAAATCATTGGTCCGGTATTGGATGTAGCCTTTCCCCGGGGCAAGATGCCCTATATTTATAACGCGCTAGTAGTTCAGGGTCGAGATACTGTCGGTCAAGAAATTCATGTGACCTGCGAGGTACAACAATTATTAGGAAATAATCGAGTTAGAGCTGTAGCTATGAGTGCTACAGATGGTCTAATGAGAGGAATGGAAGTGATTGACACGGGAGCTCCTCTGAGTGTTCCAGTCGGTGGAGCGACTCTAGGACGAATTTTCAACGTACTGGGAGAGCCTATTGATAATTTAGGCCCTGTAGATACTCGGACAACATCCCCTATTCATAAATCTGCGCCTGCTTTTATTGAGTTAGATACAAAATTATCTATTTTTGAAACAGGAATTAAAGTAGTGGATCTTTTAGCCCCTTATCGCCGTGGAGGAAAAATCGGATTATTCGGGGGGGCTGGAGTGGGTAAAACAGTACTCATTATGGAATTGATCAATAACATTGCCAAAGCTCACGGAGGTGTATCCGTATTTGGCGGAGTAGGTGAGCGTACTCGTGAAGGAAATGATCTTTACATGGAAATGAAAGAGTCTGGCGTAATTAATGAACAAAAAGTTTCGGAATCAAAAGTAGCTCTAGTCTACGGTCAGATGAATGAACCGCCGGGAGCTCGTATGAGGGTTGGTTTGACTGCCCTAACTATGGCGGAATATTTCCGCGATGTTAATGAACAAGACGTACTTTTATTTATCGACAATATCTTTCGTTTCGTCCAAGCAGGATCCGAAGTATCTGCCTTATTAGGTAGAATGCCTTCCGCTGTGGGTTATCAACCCACCCTTAGTACCGAAATGGGTTCTTTACAAGAAAGAATTACTTCTACAAAAAAGGGGTCCATCACTTCTATTCAAGCAGTTTATGTACCTGCGGACGATTTGACCGATCCTGCTCCTGCCACGACATTTGCACATTTAGATGCTACTACCGTACTATCAAGAGGATTAGCTGCCAAAGGTATCTATCCAGCAGTAGATCCTTTAGACTCAACGTCAACTATGCTTCAACCTCGGATCGTCGGCGATCAACATTATGAAATTGCGCAAAGAGTGAAGCAAACTTTACAACGTTACAAAGAACTTCAGGACATTATAGCTATCCTTGGATTGGACGAATTATCCGAAGAGGATCGCTTAACCGTAGCAAGAGCACGAAAAATTGAGCGTTTCTTATCACAACCCTTTTTTGTAGCAGAAGTCTTTACAGGTTCTACGGGTAAATATGTTGGTCTGGCAGAAACAATTAGAGGGTTTCATTTGATTCTTTCCGGAGAATTTGATGGTCTTCCCGAACAGGCCTTTTATTTGGTAGGTAACATTGATGAAGCTACTGCGAAGGCTACGAAGTTAGAAAAGGAGAGTAATTTGAAGAAATGACCTTCAATCTTTGTGTACTGACCCCTAATCGAATTCTTTGGGATTCAGAAGTGAAAGAAATCATTTTACCTACTAATAGTGGACAAATTGGCGTATTACCAAACCACGCGTCTATTGCCACAACTCTAGATATAGGTATTTTGAAAATACGCCTTAACGACCAATGGTTCACGATAGTTCTGATGGGCGGTTTTGCTAGAATCGGCAATAATGAGATCACTGTTTTAGCAACTGCTGCGGAAAAAGGTAGTGACATTGATCCACAAGAAGCTCAGCAAACTCTTGAAATAGCGGAAGATAGCTTGAGGAAAGCTGAGGACAAAAGGCAAAGAATCGAGGCGAATCTAGCTCTCAAACGAGCTAGGACACGATTAAAGGCTATCAATCCTATTTCGTAACTAGTTAGTACGTCCAAATAGAGGAACCCACGGAGCTTTTGCATAAACATAAGTTCTATTTATACGCCCTTCATTCTGATTCTACCGGTTGATTGAATAGAGTCAAATACGGAATCGGATTCTAATGCAACGAAGAATTTAGAAAATCAAAAATGACATGAACGCGAGATAGGATGAAAAAGAAAAAAAAGAAAAGAAAAAGAGGACGGGTATAAAAACTTATTAGATACCGGAGTCAATGGTATCTAAATAGGTCTGCCTACTATTGGATTTGAACCAACGACTCCCGCCGTATGAAAGCAATACTCTAACCACTGAGTTAAGTAGGCCTTTTCTCATTACAAAAAGAAACAAAAGGGAGTCCAGCACATCCCATTACATCGATGGATTATAAACCCCAGATTCTTTATAAGCAAAAAAAATCATTGGGGTCTTGGATCGTGGAATATTCATCTTGACAAGAATTTATCAACAGAATATCATCAAATATGTATTATGTATCGCACATCAAAAATGTATCGCAAAAGGGCTATAGCTCAGTTAGGTAGAGCAACTCGTTTACACGTGCGCCAATGTTTTTCAGAGGAGTCCGTCATGGAATCAAAAGAATGGATCTTATTGACAAATCGATGTCTTACTCCATCCCTTTTAGGGAACAAAAGGGGAGAACAATAGCCTGACAAACGGTTCGATCCGCTTGGGATGTCTATTGAGATAGAAGAGACACCAATTGGGATTAGGATCCATTGTTGATTTGAAAGATTGATAAGGTGAATACCTAGCCTATTCAATGCTAGGCATAATGAGTCTAAGGATCTCAAAAGCATCTCTTTTCCTTCTATGAACTTGAAGGTGTATGAAGTTTCATATTTCATTCTTTAAGCAGGGAAATGGAGATTCCATTTAACTTAGGTCGATCTAGGCCAAAAGCAAACCTACGTCAAGATAACCCTTCTTTGAAACACTTTGGTAGTGCTCCTGAGTCGAAATACAAATAATGAATCAGAGCACATGGAGCCATCTCCTTATCTTTCTGTCAAGATAAAAAGAAACTGTGGCAGACTGGCTGATCTTTTATCTGAGCTAATGAAAGAGCCCAATGCAAAAAAAATGCATGTTGGGTCTTTGAAAGAGTTCAAATCATTTTGATAAGAATCAGTTTGATCTGTTTTACCGAGAAGGTCTACGGTTCGAATCCGTATAGCCCTATAAAAAGATACCAAGACCAACAGACTCTAATTTACTAGAAATGTAAATTCCTAGGCATTCTTCTACGTCTGATTCTTTGCTCTTTTCTAAATCACTAAGAAACAAAGAAGAAAAAAAGAAGATGGAGTCCCCCCCCCTAGAATCTTTTTTAGGATTCTAGTCATATCATAAGCATAAAAAAGAAAGTCTAAAATAGAAGAAAAATAATAGAAGAAAAATAGATTTCGAATTCTAAATCGAAAAAAAAAAGAACAAAAAAGGGAATTCTATTTTGAATTCCCTTGCTTTCAACTTTAAAGAGCGAAGTGAAGGGGGATACTTTTATGTGTTTTGTATTTGTATAAGAGCAGTATCTCTTTTTTTTTTTTTATATACTCTATCGAAATCAAAATGAAGTAAGTGGAATGGCAATAGGATTCCAATCCAATCAATCAATCTTGCTTGAAAGGGGAAATGTACCACAGCAAACAAAAGAAATTGGGCGGTTCCTTTGATCAAAAGGAATTCGTGTTTTGACTAAAGAGTTATCGATGACTTGAGAATTGATTCCAATTCGAACCGACTCATTCGGTCTATTTTCCACTTTCATAGGAGGTCGTCTATGTTTCTGCTTTACGAATATGATCTTTTCTGGGTATTTCTAATAATCTCAAGTCTTATTCCTATTTTGGCATTTCTAATTTCCGGCGTTTTAGCCCCAATTAGTGAAGGGCCGGAAAAACTTTCGAGTTATGAATCGGGTATAGAACCAATGGGCGATGCTTGGTTACAATTTCGAATCCGTTATTATATGTTTGCTCTAGTTTTTGTTGTTTTTGATGTTGAAACAGTTTTTCTTTATCCATGGGCAATGAGTTTCGACGTATTGGGGGTATCCGTATTTATAGAAGCTTTGGTTTTCGTGCTTATCCTAATTGTTGGTTCAGTTTATGCATGGCGAAAGGGAGCATTGGAATGGTCTTAGTTCCCCAATCTTCAGACAATAACAAAG